TCGCCTCTGGTAGAGTTATTACGTGGAAGTGCTAGTGTGGGACAATTCACTTTAACTCGGTTTTATAGTTTACACACTTTTGTATTGCCGCTTCTGACTGCCGTATTTATGTTAATGCACTTTTCAATGATACGTAAACAAGGTATTTCAGGTCCTTTATAAGATCATAACTATTTGGTTTGGCATAAATAGTTTATCACTTGGTAGAGGAACAATAAGTTTTCATTGCTATAAGTGTGGATTATTGAAAAGAATAAGACATGTCTTTGGATATTTCTCTTCAACTCTTGTAGTTTAACTGTAGTTTATTTGAAAGTTGAAGTGAATTTTCCGAAGAGAACCAAAAAATGGATTATGGCAGTGTGTGACTTGAACTACTGATTTGGCCGTGCAGACATACGTTCTTATCTATCTGCCACATTTTAATTCATAACTAAACGTGTTCTTGTTTCAAACCATCGGTGTAATATCGCGTAAGCCGGTTCGATTGAAGATAATCTTTTCTATGATCTCCAGTAGACCTAAGTCGGGTTGTGCATAGGCTTCGTAAGATCCAGTCTACTAAGTATATGGGGTAGCATAATTTATATTTTTTTTATCTATGTTCACTAAAAGTATAGTATGGAAATGCATTCATTTCTTTTGCATTGATTAGATTGAGAACATTATCGGAGTGAAACAAAGGATCTAAAGAAGAACAGAGGCTACACTTTGTTAGTAACAAGTAAACCCTTTCCTTTGCATATCAAAAGTATACAACTATACTTGGGTATAAACAAAAATCGATAGGTTTGAGACGACCCAGAAAGCATTTTATCATGATCAACATCAACTTTGTAAGCCTATTTGGGTGTTGAGTATTTACTTGTAATTTACTTGTAAGACCAGAACGATAAACGGCTAGATTGTTGTAACTGTAAATTAAATAAAGAAATGGAATCTGGTAAAAGTTTTCTTACTTTAATTACATACATAACATATAAGCATTCATATTTGTATAGATGTGTATAACAAATAAAATATATATTAATTTGAATAACATTTTTTTTTTTGATCCCCTTGATTCTTTTGCTCGAGCCGGATGATAAAAAATTATCATATCCGGTTCCTTCGGGGGGTAGATCTATCATTACCTATCTCAATAACAAAAAAACCTGATTTAAATGATCCTGTATTAAGAGCTAAATTGGCCAAGGGGATGGGCCATAATTATTACGGAGAACCCGCATGGCCAAATGACCTTTTATATATTTTTCCAGTAGTAATTTTAGGAACTATTGCATGTAACGTGGGCTTATCGGTTTTAGAACCATCAATGGTTGGTGAACCCGCGAATCCTTTTGCAACTCCTTTGGAAATATTACCAGAATGGTATTTCTTTCCTGTATTTCAAATACTTCGTACAGTACCCAATAAATTATTAGGTGTTCTTTTAATGATTTCAGTACCCGTGGGATTATTAATAGTACCCTTTTTAGAAAATGTTAATAAATTCCAAAATCCATTTCGTCGTCCAATAGCGACAACTATATTTTTGATTGGTACTACAATAGCCCTTTGGTTGGGCATTGGGGCAACATTACCTATTGATAAATCCTTAACGTTAGGTCTTTTTGAAATTAATTAAATTGAAAAAAAAAAATTCTATATTTTAGTGTGTATCTAGGGAATAAAAACCTGTTTCAAACTGAATTTTCTCCCTGGATACATTTGTTCAATTAGATTCAGTATCTATTCCAAATATAAAATCTATGGATTATACTAAATACTAAAGGTTCAAATTTGGGGTAAATCAATTTCGAAATGATCTTCTAGAATATCCCATATCTGTTTTACATCTGGTATTCGAAAATACTCTATTTTCATAAGATCTTCTTGACTTTTATTCAAAAAATCCAACAATGTATGTATATTTGAACTTTTAAGGTAATTATAGATCCTGGGGGGCAATTCTAATTGGTCAATGTAAATATATTTCAATGTTATTTTTTCTTTATTTATCCTTAGTTTAGTGAATCTATCATTAAGGGTAAAAAGCGGTAAAGTCATTTTGTATGTATTGTCCTCTAAATGTAAGTTTTCTTCTTCCACATGTAGAAAAGGTATAAATAAATCAATTAAGTTTCGGGAAGCTTCATAAAGTGCTTCTTTCGGAGTTAAACTTCCATTTGTCCATATTTCGATAAAAAGTATTTCTTGTTTTTCATTTCCATAGGAATGAATGCTATGATTCACATTTTGAACAGGCATGAATACTGCATCTATAGGATAATTTCCGTCTTGAAAATTATTTAACGTTTTTATATGGCATCTACGATTCCGTTCGATTTGTAATCCAATACAAAAATCAATGGGTTCTGTCAAACTAGCTATATACTGTGTATTATCAACGATTTTCACAAAAGGTGGCGAAATGATGTCTTGAGCAGTTACATACCTCGGGCCCCTGACACAAATAGATGCGTCCCAAGTTCCATACAAATTACTTCTCAATACAATCTCTTTCAAATTTATTAAAATTTCATGTACTGATTCTTGAATACCTACTATGGTAGAATATTCGTGTGGTATTTTCTCAGATTTTGCACGTGTGATACACGTTCCATCTATTTCTCCAAGCAAAGCTCTTCGCATTGTAATGCCTATTGTATCGGCTTGACCTTTCATAAGTGGAGACAAAACAAAACGGCCATAATAAAAACGCTTATTGTCTACTTTTGATTCAACACATTTCCACTGTAATGTCCGAGTGGCTACTGTTACTTTCTCTCGAACCATAGTAATATTGTTTGCTCCGATCATTGAATCGTTTATTTCTCTTGAATTATTTTCAATGTTTATTTTTACTTTACACACGTCTTTTTTTAGGAGGTCGACAGCCATTGTGTGGCATGGGGGTTACATCTCGTACAAAACTTAATAGCATACCACTTCTACGAATAACTCGTAATGCTGAATCTCGTCCGAGACCGGGACCCTTTATCAAGACTTCCGTGCTTTTCATACCCCGTTCCACTACAGTATTAATGACGTTTTCCGCTGTGGTTTGCGCAGCAAATGGTGTCCCTCTTTTTGGACCCTTGAATCCACAAGTACCGGCAGAGGACCATGAAATTACCCGACCTCGTACATCTGTAACAGTTACAATGGTATTGTTGAAACTTGCTTGAACATGAATAACCCCCTTTTGTATTCGAGGTGTATTCTTAGATAAACCAATACGTCCATTCCTACGTGAACCGATTTTTGATATAGGTTTTACCATATTGTATCATTTCATAAATATGAATTGGTGAGAAATATATGGATATATCCATTTCATGTTAAATAAAAGTAAGGGCGTTTTTTTATTATTTTTTGATTCATTCTCTTACTCTTATTTATTTTATTATATTTATTATTTTCGGGTCTTTGATTTATTTTTAGAAAGGTTATCCCTGTCTTTGTTTATGTTTCGGGTTGGAACAAATTACGAGAATTCGTCTTCGTTTTCGGATCAATCGACATTTTTCACAAATTTTACGAACCGAGGTTCTTATTTTCATATTTGACATTCCTTACTTTAATTTTGAACCTGTTTTTTTTTTTCTAAAAAACTGCGTTTTTGATCCAATTTGGATATCATAAATAATTACCATATATAATACAAAATTTCTCCGCCGATTTCTTCTAATCGAGCTTCTCGGTCTGTCATTATACCTTTCGGGGTAGAAAGAATTACAATACCTATACCACTTAAAATTCTAGGAATTCGTTGATAGTTCGAATATATTCGTAAACCGGGACGGCTAACTTGTTTTAAATTAAAAAAATTTCTTCTATATGGTTTTTTCCTATTTTTTCGATGTCGTAGGGTTGAAATCAAAAAATCTTGGTTGCTTTCCTCATGTTTTTTCACGTTTTCGATAAAACCTTCTCGTAAAAGTATTTTAACAAAGCTTTCGGTGATATTAGTCGATGCTATTCGAACCATTCCTTTTCTATTCATGTCAGCATTTCGTATAGAGGTTATTATATCAGTACTAGTGCCATTACCCATGATGAACAAATCTGAATTGATATATATATATACATGGTAATTTATTTTTTTTTCGTTTTTAAATTTTAAATAAAATGGTTAAATATTAAATAAAGGCATATACGTGAAAAAAAACTAATGAATCATTCAAATATCCTACTATAAACTATAAAATAAATTATAATACCTCGGGAGCTAATGATATTATTTTAGTAAAATTTAAATATCTCAATTCCCTGGCAATTCCACCAAAAACTCGAGTTCCTTTTGGATTTCCTTCTGGATCAACGACAACCGCAGCATTATTATCATATCGTATTATTATACCATTTTCGCGTTTTAGTTCTTTACAAGTACGGATAATTACAGCCCTAACTACTTCTGATCTTTTTAAGGGCATATTGGGCATTGCGTCTTTGATCACAGCAAGAATAATGTCACCAATCTGAGCATATCGTCGATTGCTAGTTCCTATGATTCGAATACACATCAATTCGCGAGCTCCGCTATTGTCTGCTACATTTAAATGGGTCTGAGGTTGAATCATAATTTTTAGAATCCCCTATTGCAATCAAAGTATTTTGTTAGTTATCCATTTCTATCGCGGCATCCAAAATGCCTATTCGAATTCATTATTTCACGATAGAAATGGACTTTCTGGCTATATTTGCTGTTATTTCGCCCATTTCATAAAGTATTCGACCTGGTTTAATGACCGCTACCCAATATTCGGGGGATCCTTTCCCCGAACCCATCCGAGTTTCCGTTGGTTTTACTGTAATTGGTTTGTCTGGAAATATACGTACCCGGACCTTTCCACCCCGACGCGCGTTTCGTGACATTGCTCGGTGCTTCTATTTGCTTGCCTAGATGTAATCTAAGCAGGTTCAAGTGCCTGAAGAGCATATTTACCAAAACAAATACGATTGCCTCGATAAGATATTCCCGTCATTCTTCCTCTATGTTGTTTGTTGTTTACGGAATCTGGTTTTTGGGGGGGTTTATAGTTGATGATTGTTTCTCCCAATTCCATCTCTACTACAGAACCGGACCTGAGAGTTTCTTCTCATACAGCTCCTCGCGAATGAAAAAAGGTGTTCTAAAATTTAAAGTACGTGTATATCTTCATCAAATCAAAAACTTTCTCGGGCGAATTCAGTCTTACAAGGTAGTTCATGACCTCTCAGCATATTTGACCGTTTGTTCCGCCAGCCCGCCCCATGAATCTTATGTTCAATCAAATTTTATGTATTCACGGGTTCCGTCGTTCCCACCATCTCTAAATATTAATGGTTAGGTTTTAATTTTACAACGGAGTTCCTAATTTAAATTGGTTCTTAAGTCAATATTCGTAGTCTTTATTGACTCGAAGCTCTTTATTTTTTGGTTATATGATATGAATAAATCAATTGGTAAAATTGATGCTTTATGACTTTTCATTTTTGAGATGACTCATAGACCTTACATTTCGAATCATATATCATTGATATTTTCTTTACCCTCACCCTTTCGTCTACTTATCTACATTTATTATTTCTATTTTTTTTATAGTTCATAATCAGATTATCTTTTATTTTGTTTATTAAAAAAAAAAGTATTTTAGTTGTTACAACGATATAATCCATCATCTAAATATATATATATATAGATAGATGGATTTTTTATTAGTTCTATAGTTATTAATTCATATTACAAGCTTGGTCCATTTATTTTTTTTTTAATTTGAACCCTAAAAAAATAAACGAGTCATAAGCATAACAATTATATAAAATTGATAGTTAATACAATTTTTATTTAATCCTATAAATTAAATAAAAAATAAAATTATAATTTCTCTTTTTGTTTTCCATTACTCAAGTAGAGTCTTATTATTCTTCGTTTCTAACTATCCAAACTTTTATGCCTAATATCCCATAGATAGTTCGAGTTGGATAGGAACAATAATCAATTTTAGATCGAATGGTTTGTAGAGGAACCTTACCCTCTCTGATCCACTCGATACGTGCAATTTCTTTTCCGTCGATCCGACCTGCAATTTGTATTTGAATTCCCTTTGTATTTGCTTGTTTGGTTAATTCAATAGCTTTTTTAATTGCTTTGCGAAATGACACTCGATTTTGTAATTGGTCGGTTATAAATTCGGCAAGAATAGTAGGGTAACCATAAGGTTTGGCTATTCTTTGAATAGTAATGTTAAGCTTTTTAGTAATATAATTCAATTCTTTTTTTACGTTCATTTGTAATTCTTCAAGTCCTCTCGATTTATCGCCTATTAATAATTTTGGGAATCCTATATAGATTATAACCTGAATCAGATCGACTCGTTTTTGAATCTTTATACACGCAATACCGTCGACACTGGAGGATATTCGCATATTTTTTTGTACATAATTTTTGATAAAATCTCGTATTTTTTGATCTTCTTGTAAACCGTAAGAATAATCTTTTGGTTGGGAAAACCAAAGGGAATGATGATTATGGGTTGTACTAAGTCTGAAAATAAGTGGATTTACTTTTTGTCCCATACATCTCCACTATACGCCATATCTGTATACTTTTTTGTAGAGATGCATTCCGTTTTTTTGAACCATATGATATATTCTGCATATTCAGATAAAGATATATCTTTTAATACAATAGTTATATGACAAGTTGGCCTTTTTATTAAATAATTACGTCCTCGAGCCTGAGCTTTTGATTTTTTCATGGTAGTACCTTTGTTAACTTCAGTTTTACTAATCACTAAAGTTTCTTTTTTTAAATTCATATTATGACTAGCGTTCGCTGCTGCGGAATAAACTAATTTCAAAATGGGATTACAGGTTCGATAAGGCAGTAGTTCTAATATGCTAATTATTTCTTCGTAAGAACGCCCACGAATCTGATTAATTATTCTGCGTGCTTTATGAACAGACATACATATATGTTGACTTAAAGCGTATGTTTTTGTATTTGACTTTTCCCCCCTCTTTGTTCTCATAGGTTTCATCTCCTACTTAATATGAACGATTAAATAAAAATATATTTAATTCTAAATTAACGGCGAGATCTATTATCATTTTTTGCATGTCCCTGGAAATTTATAGTAGGTGCAAATTCTCCCAATTTGTGACCTACCATACGATCGGTTATATAAATTGGCAAATGCACCCTTCCATTATAGATAGAAATAGTATAACCCATCATTATGGGTATAATGGTAGATGCTCGTGACCAAGTTAATATTGTTTCTTTTTCCGCCTTTGTGGTAAGCTTATTAATTTTTAGTAATAAATGATTCGCTATAAAAGGTTTTTTTTTAATAAACGTGTCACACATTGGCTGTAATTACTCCTGTATTTACATTTAAATTTGTTTTTTTAGACTCTATATATCGAATGTCTATTTTCAACTTTTTTTTTGATGAAGAACCAAATTCTATTTTCGCTCTTATTTACTACGACGACGAATAATAAAATTATCACTATATTTCTTTTTTTTTC